ATCAGAGGAATAATTGGGACTAGGGTCTCGAATTTATTAATAGAAGTATCTATTAGAAATGAATTCTCTAGCATTTGAATCCTTACCACCGAAGTGTTTAGTCGTACACTTGAAAGATAGCCCAGAAAATATAAGGAATGATTGTATAATTGGTTTATATGGATCCTGTCCGGTAGAGACCACAAGTAAAAATGACATTGCCAAAAATGGACAAGGTGAGATTTCCATTTCTTCATCAGAAGATGAGTCCCCTTTGAAGCCAGAATGGATTTTCCTTGATATCTGACATAATGCATGAAAGGGTCCTTGAACAACCATAGGGTCTTCTGAAAATCATTACGAAGCACTACTACAAGATGTTCTATTTTTCCATAGAAATGTGTTCGCTCAAGAAAAGTTCCAGAGGATGTTGATCGTAAATGAGAAGATTGTTTACGGAGAAACACTAATACGGATTCACATTCATATACATGAGAATTATATAGTAACAAGAAGAATCTTTGATTCTCTTTTGAAAAAAGAGAAATGGATTTCTTTGGAGTAATGAGACTATTCGAATTACGATACTCGTGGAGAAAGAATCGCAATAAATGCAAAGAGGGGGCATCTTGTATCCAGCAGTGAAGGGTTTGAACCAAGATTTCCAGATGGATGGGATGAGGTATTAGTATATCTGACACATGATTTAAATGTGATAATTTGTCCTCGAAAAAGGGAAATATTGAATGAATAGATCGTAAATTATGAGATTTTGCTATTTCTTTTTCTTCTAGAGAAGATACTAATCGCAGCGAGAATGGAATTTCCATAATGACTGCAAAACCCTCTGATACCATTTGAAAATCAAAATTCTTGTTGTGCCCAACGAATCTATTTTCGTTGGAATCATTAACCGAACCAATCAAATGATTCTGTTGATGCATTCGAATAATTAAACGTTTCACAATTAGTGAACTGGATTTATTGTCATAACCGAAATTTTCCATAGGTTCGTAAAAAATCGATCCATTTAAACCATGATCATGAGCAAGTGCGTAGATATACTCCTGAAATAGAAGCGGATATAGGAAGTGTTGTTGCCTAGATCTATCTATTTCTAAATATCCTTGTAATTCCTCCATTTGAAATTATACAAAGGCACGGGGGATTTCTTGGGTTATCAAATGATACATAGTGCGATACGGTCAGAACAGGGTATATAGTAAGAAAAGAATAGATACCCCGGAGACGGGGAGTCCAATGAACGGATCCTCTCTCTTTCCATCCAATTTGTTTGTGTTCGTTATAGTTACAATAGATGGTTAGAAATCCTTTATTTTTGCAACCCGATCGCTCTTTTGACTTTGGAAGAAATTCTCTTTATCAGTATACCGTTTCTTCTACACATTCGTCTCCACTCCATAATAGAGAAAGAATAGTTAATAGTTAGGATTCATGAAAAAAAAAAAGGAATCGATGATCCACTCACAGGAGAACCCTTTCCCGCATCAGGCACTAATCTATTTTTAACGTCTAATTAGATCGGGTAATCATTCGAATTATGAACCGAGCTCGTTGCTTTTGGTTTCCTTATAATTGGAGCCATTAGGGCTCTATCCATTTATTCACTCGACCAAACTGTGAATTGATTTGGTACCGTTCCAAGAATCAAAACAAGATTTTCTACCGAGCCAGGAAGTATTCTCAAAGTTCTCCATTGATACGACATGCTGTTTTTTCCATTCATTCCCTTTCAGGATCAGTCGTGGTCTTACAAACCATACCAATGGTATGGACGAATCTGTTGCTTCATCCAAATGTGTAAAAGATCCTAGCCGCACTTAAAAGCCGAGTACTCTACCGTTGAGTTAGCAACCCGTAGAAATATGGTGTGTAGATACGATCGGAATCAAAAAAATAAATAAATAAATAAAGAGATTGGATTGCCCTACCCCATCAAAACATTGAACTAGCAACAAATCTAAAATAAACATTTGATGATCAATTATGAACATCAAAATGTTCAGATCAGATTCAAATACAACGGATTCACGGATAAATATAGATAGATGTAAAAATTTGTGGACCCTCCTGTTTTGATCATTTTTTTTTTTTCATTATCTTAAGAAGATACTTCTTGTGTCACAGTGAATCCGGCGAACCTAGTGAAGTAAAGAAACAAACTTATGGGACGTAGATAAATAGATCTATTTATCCACGATCGAATTATATTTGATCGATACACCATTGTCAATATAAATTGAATTTTGAGAAAAAAAAAAAATGAAATAAAGAAAATAAAGACTTGTGTTGGATTGGCACTACATAGATAAGAAATGAAGTGTGTGGGGGGGAATAAATAAAGAAGAAGTAGGAAAAAAATCTCTGGTTTTCAATAGAAGTACAAACAATAGCAAGATTGATCCCTTATTTATTCGTAGAGTCCCAACGAAAACCATCTGATTGATGGCAATCCCCTCAATTGCCAGTTATTTCACTCAATCTTTTTTTCTATTTCATAAATTTTATTTCGTTTTATTAATTCTAAGTTCCTTAAATACTTCCGCTTTCTTTGAAATATCATGAACAGTTCCTGTAGGTTGAGCGCCTTTTTCAAGGAAATATAGAATAGCAGGAACATTTGAATAAGTTTGGTTCTTTATCGGATCGTAAAAACCCACTTTACGAAGATCTCTTCCTTCTCTTCGGGATCGAACATCAATTGCAACGATTCGATAGATGGCTCATTGGGATAGATATAGATGAACAATGCCCCCCCTAGAAACGTATAGGAGGTTTTCTCCTCGTACGGCTCGAGAAAGAATGATTCGAATTTATGTATTGTATATAGTGGCAAATGGATCCATAAAATCATCAATTAGATTAGGATTTGAGTCGTTTTTTTTTTGGAAGGAATAAAAAAAAAAAAGAAATCTCATTCGTACTCATAACTCAAGTTGGGTAATTCTCAAAGAACTCGAAGGGAAATCCTTAGACATTTATTGAGCCGTCTCTAACCTCTTTTGTTTGTCTCGTCTAGAATCGATTTTCCTTTCTCATTCTGATCTAGTTATTGAGACAATTGAAAATGGCGTTTCCTTGTTCCGGTATCCTTTATCTTTGCTTTGAATCATTGGGTTTAGACATTACTTCGGTGATCCTTAATTGTTTCAAAATGGCAGCAACATACCTTTTGTTCTTTCTATTGAAGAATCATACAAATGGTTGATTCCCCTGTGATACACTTTTGATCGAAATAGTTTTACCAATTCCGACAAATTTTCCTTTTTTTGCTTTTTTATTTGAAACTTGTTCGAATTTGCGATTTCTATATCGAAGATATACTTACGAAGTTGTTCCAACTTATTGACTGGTACTAACCCTAGATCCTTCCCTCTGATAAATGAATCAAGAATTTATGCTCGAGCTCCATCATGTACTATTTACAACCCCCCCAAATGGGGTCCTGGTGGCACAGAACAAACTATGTCGAGCCAAGAGCATCTTCATTGATATATAAAAAAATGGTGGATGCAAGAATCCACAGCCGATCATGTCCTTCAAGTCGCACGTTGCTTTCTACCACATCGTTTCAAACGAAGTTTTACCATAACATTCCTCTAATTTGGACCGGTATGGAATTGATTCAATATGGAATCATGAATAGTCATTGGCTCCATCGGTGCATAGTAGCCCATACTTTATTTTTATATATGTATGAATAGGTATTTCTCTGGGGAAATCTCAGCAAAAAGCCAAATTAACCCATATTCTGTTATAGGAATGAAACACATTTATAAAAAACACGAAGAAATGAGTTGCTTAACACTTATTTACATCTACATCTTCAACATATTGTTATATTGTTCGGGACGATCAATCATGAAAGATCCAATTCCAATTCTTTCTCGAACAACTAAACTAAAGACGAGTCTTTAATTCGATTACCAATACTGGAATTACCAATACTGGAAAAAAATAAAATGAGTCATTAACCAAATAAGCTATTCTAATGACCCGGAAAAGTCGCAAGTGACTCAATAGGATAGATTCACCAATCTCACACTTCTTCGAATAGCGAGGATTTATAAGGTAAGGAATCATAAAAAATAAAATGGTTTCAAGAATTTCCTACTTCGACATCATTATCATTACTATAAATAGGTTTTCCTGTAAAGACTGAATTTAATTTGATCTCTAAATCAATCAAATCAACAAGTCGGCACAATCACAACGAGTAACTAAAAAGTTTAGCAGATATCTCATTGATTAAAGAGACGCGAATTCGATCATCATAAGAGAAATCCATGTTTCTTTTCCAATTGAATCATCAATGATTTAAATCAGATGGATGGGTCGAGAAAAAAATCCAATTTAGTTGTTTTCATGGGGATGGATAGAAAAGAGCTCATGGAAGATAAGATTAAGGTCGCTATTCTTTCATCTGATTGAGAAAATCCAAATCGTAGGAGTATGACCTTTCCGTATCCATCAGATACACCGAACAATTGTCACCGGGAGTCATCGTGTATATTTAAGAGATCACAAACCTTTTTCACCGAAACCGAAATACCGGTGTCACTGAAATAGAACAATAAAACTACATATGGGCATGGTTCATTTTCTACGGATTTTGCTTTATTTCAGGTTCAGAAATTTTTCCATTTCCATAATCCATAAAGATAAACTAAAGTGAATGGAATCTATGAATCCCCCCCCCCATCGTTACATTGATTTCCAATTATTCATTGGAGCCTGATGCAAAATAAAAGCAATTAAGTCCAAAGAAAATACATCTGTTCCGTATTGAACTTTATTGTTTGTTAATGAGATCCGGATGACACAGATATTGATTGAAATTGATACCTTCCTTTGCTAATTAACTCGTATCTACACGAATTCTATGGGGATCATGAATCATACTCAAAGCCAATCAAAAAAAGATCCTCTTATGGGATGCTATACCATCTTGTATAGGTACAAAGCCGAATGGGTCCAGATTAATTCGTTGTTTCTATTTTATTTTTATTTTGCCCCACCCCAGTCTTAGGAGCTTTAATCCCAGTGATGGAATTAGTACCAAGAACTCCTCCTGTTTAGAATTCAGGATCCACATAAAATTAGTCATTTACCCCTATTTACTTTACCTTTCTTCCGCATGTCGACTCAGAATGCATCATGTGGGAATCCAAATTTGATAAATAGGGGGCATAAAGTTTCTCTAAATGACTAACTAACTTCAATATGAATATGAGCGGGGGGGAGACGGGCATACGCTGAATGGCCACCCAATCTTTTTTTTTTTTTGAATGGAACTTTGATCTTTGTTCCCATCCTACCTATATCAAAAAGATATTTATTTCCATCCACGTGTCATTGACACTCGATTCTGTTTCTGTTTGTGAGAAACAGAAACAGGATCGAAAGGTAGGATATGATTCTTCTCTGAATCGTTAGAAATCAGAAAGTAAAGATTGGATCACATTGTATCCAACATTACACTCTTAAACAGAGGATTGTTTAAGAAAAGAGCACAATCTTTGTTCTGATAGAATCGGTCTGGGACGGAAGGATTCGAACCTCCGAGTAACGGGACCAAAACCCGTTGCCTTACCGCTTGGCCACGCCCCATTGAGATTTCTATTTGACACTAATAACACTAATATGGATATTGGTTGTTCGTCAATTCCAGCCCAAATGTTTATGGAATAGGTTGTTGCTAGGATTCGACACGTGTAGATGTAGAATCAAAAGAAATTCATTGATCATTATCTATAATTCAATTAAGATATTGTATGAAAGTATGATTCCTTCTATTCTCATTTGAGAATTGAAGGATTTTTGATTGGGGGAGTTCAAAGAAAAAGAAGGATTTTTTGTTTGGCCTATCTTCTCTTCTTTCTTCATTTTTCCCCAACTCACTAATAATGAAATTCTCCACAATAGCGAAATTTTTGTTATGCTTAATATCTTTAGTTTGATCTGTATCTGTATTAATTCTGCCCTTCATTCGAGTAGCTTTTTCTTCGCCAAATTACCCGAGGCTTATGCTTTTTTCAATCCAATCGTAGATGTTATGCCAGTCATACCTGTACTCTTTTTTCTCTTAGCCCTTGTTTGGCAAGCTGCTGTAAGTTTTCGATGAGATCTTTAATACTGTCCTAGAAACATTCATGATTGATTCGCTAAAAAAGGAAAAATTCTATTCTAACAATTGATAAGATCAGATAAGTCTTACATTATGAACTCTCGATTCAAACATTGAAATTCTTTTGGATAGCCGCGATGAATCTGGATCACCTCATTTTCTAATTCTGACTTTCCGGAGGTCAAAGACCTTATGTATGGTCCCTCACAATACCTAATTGTGGGTATGAAAGATCATTTTGGTAACGAAGGAATCAGAATCTTATTACAAATGAATTCCTGCAAATTCCTTTCTTTTCTAGAAACCACTCCATTTCTTGGTGTCAAAATGGGATATGTGGTACAAAAATAGAGAATCTATTCCCTTATTTCCCCCAAAAATGATCTTGGAGATTGTGTAATGCTTACTCTCAAACTCTTCGTTTACACAGTAGTGATATTCTTTGTTTCTCTCTTCATCTTCGGATTCCTATCTAATGATCCAGGACGTAATCCTGGACGCGAGGAATAAAATAAAAAAATCAGAAGTTTTTCGTTGCTTGATTTCTGAATTTTCTTATGATTTTCTCTATTCCATACATTTAACTAAGATAACAAGGGCTCGAGATTTTTTCGAATTCGAAAGATAACTCTCAAGTGATCAGAGGGAACGGAGAGAGAGGGATTCGAACCCTCGGTACGAATAACTCGTACAACGGATTAGCAATCCGTCGCTTTAGTCCACTCAGCCATCTCTCCCAATTACAAAAGGATAATTCATATGTGACGCGTGAAGTAAAGATTGATAAAAGTCTTTCTTTATCTTTCTTTTCTTTATTCTATATATATACGAATTTTATCAGCAATTGCATTTAGATAAGGATTCGAAACAGATATCTCCAATAGAAAGAGTACCTCTTTGATTTCGTACGAAAGGTTCTTTTATTCCCCCGGCCTGGCCAGTACCTATACCTAGCCAGGCCATTCCTTGTTTTGTTCCAATGAATCATAGATCAAATGATTTATCTGATTTGAAAACGAAAATACTCGTTATTGAAGCAGCAAGAAGGGCTATTTCCATTCCTATGACAGGAGTGTCATTTCTTATTATTCTTTGTTTTTCCTTTTATCGATTGACTTACTTTACTGGAATAAAAAAAAATGGAGCTATGGATTCTTGCACAATTCAACTTATTTTTATGTTCCGACTTCAATGGCTCTTTCGGGCCGGAACTGTCAGTAACGATTCCCCCAGCAAAAGAAAAGATATAACTTGTTATTTAAATGAACCTTCTTCTCCTATTTCATTAAGTCCCCCGTCGGAACACGTCAGCACTCACTCCAATTTTCATGATTCTGATCCTATCTTGATTACGTCTCACTCCCTTGTTCGAC